ATTTATTTGCTGAATAGATAGATCGATTGAAAAAATCATGACTATACTTAACAATAGAACACTATGAAAAGTCCACACACGACGAAGATTTTTTGTTGCCGTCGGAAAAAGAAGAAGCCCCACTCCTATTAACATAGGAACTGGAAGTGGAACGAAAGGTATGATCCACGCATATTGATATATATGTTCCATAAAAAAAGTTTTTTATTCTTAATTAATTGTTTCCGATTCGTCGGATCTTACATCTTTTGAAAGGAGTCAATAAAAAAATCAAGATATGCACTAACTTAAAGAGAATTTTATATTCTTACTTATTTTGAGTCTTTCCAAAATACTTCCAATATTCAACTCAAGAAATTACAATGGGTCAAATGGTATGACCAAATTTCTAGTAAAAATTTCTAGTAAAGGGTGAATATTTAGTTATTAAGTCAGATATTTATGAAGATAGAGAAAATAATAATTATTATTACAAAAATTTTTATCCATAGAGCAAGCATAAAAAATTACACTAACAAAGGGTACTTTATTCTGATTCTGATATGAATCATAGGATCAACTAAGGGCAATAACTTGGTCTAATGAAATAAGAACTTGCTATTTTAGTTAGTTTATTAAAAATCATTAACTAGTTCATTATGTAATTGATTGATTGTTTTCCATTCGAAAAAAAAAAATACATTTATGTTTATAGCAAAGGCTATAATATCCATTCATTATTTTATATCAAAATCTAAAATTAACTTTTTTTATTTATCTAAAAAAAATTATTTAAAATGACTAAAACATTTTTTATCATATCATGTATCTTTTAACAGATTCATTTCTAGTCTCATTCTAATTTGAAAATTAAAATTAGGCCCACTCTTTCCTTGAGCTTGACCAATTAATATTAAAGTTTTTTCATTAGGCAAAAGTCGGGTTCTTAAACTTTTCAATGGATTTTATTACATGTAAATTAAATGTAGAACGACGAAAATAGACAGAAATAGGGGGTTTTTGGATTGATTTTATCAATTTCAACCAATTTCAGTTCTATGATATCAGATTCTATAGATATAGATTTGAATGAGAAAGAATGAGAAATAAAAGTATGAATTAGTACAAATTATTCTTTCTTCCACATATTGTATGTAATAGAAAAAAAACAATTTTTTGAAAAAATCACATAATCATATATTATTTTTTTATTTCTAGTAATATTCAATGCGATTTGCACATATCTATAGTTATTTTTAGAAAGGGAATATTATCTAGAGACTAATTAGATAGAGACTGAATAGTAACGAAGAATTGGTTTTGAATAATAGATGTCTTTCACATACAACTATACCAATGAGTAACTTAAAATGGCAGTTCCAAAAAAACGTACTTCTATATCAAAAAAGCGTATTCGTAAAAATATTTGGAAAAAGAAGGGATATTGGGCAGCGCTAAAGGCCTTTTCATTAGGGAAATCTCTTTCTACCGGGAATTCTAAAAGTTTTTTTGTACGACAAACAAATAAATAATAAAACAGTAGAATAATCTGAATCGACTTGAGTCAAAAAATTGGCTAATTTCATTAAATTTATAATATATAAAAAAAATGAATGTAATGAATGATTTCCATTTCCTATTGTTTTGGACTAATCAATATGAAATGAAACTCGCCTCGCTCTTAGAATCAAATTTTTTCTGTTTACTGAATTCTAAAAATAATAGAATATTTTTTTTTTTTTTTTTGAAAAAAGAATAAAGCCAAGATACAAAGTTTTACCTTTCTTTTTAGTCTATTTTATCATTTTCGGGATGGGGATTATTATTTTCCCCATCGACCCACTTGTCACAATTACAATAATAAAAGTTTTTCTTTTTTCTATATCTCGAGAAGAGCAAATATAAGATCTTTAGTCAAAATTAATGAGTCGTTGAAACTAATTAATTAAGTTTAAAACTTTTTTGTAACTTTCTGAATCATTATTTCAAATTTTGAATTACTATATAGACTTCCCATGTACCTCTCGCTTTTAACCCAATCGATAAAAGCGAATATTTTGTACGAAAAATGTCTAACTTTGGGGTGATCCAAGATAGATCCTATTTTGGGTTCGTTGATAAAATGCATTTTTTGTTTCAGATTTATGAAATCAGATAAATAAAAAACGAATCATTAAAAAATGAAAATGAGAAAAGACATTTTATTTTGAGTTCTATCCCTGGATTGAGGGTAGAACTATCTAGTTACAACAGTTCAATTCCAGGAGAGCATAAACTACATGAAAGTCCTAAGTTAAATAAAACCGACACTCTAAACAAAAATAACCGAACCTTCGAATTCCTATTTGAACGAATTTTTATTCATCAATTTTCAATTTCAATGTTTCCTAAAAAATATTGCATTGACTTGACTCCTTTAATCTCGACGATTGAATAATAATAGGCTATTATGAGTTCGAGTAAGCCGCTATGGTGAAATCGGTAGACACGCTGCTCTTAGGAAGCAGTGCTAGAGCATCTC